GTGATTGTTGTTTCTGATTTTTTTCTTCGATGAATCCTTTTTTTTTTCAAAAACTGAATCGAGATGTGAAAGAATCCATATTCCCTATCGCGTATTCTCTACCCCCTAAATTAGCCTAATTAGATTCCATTTTCATTTTTGTCGATTTCTTGACTTTTCGCCAAGAGGAGGTTTTTGGTAATAATTAAATTCACTAAGTCTCTTAATTCTTAATCAATGAGGTAGGCTAAAATAGAAAAAAAAGGAGCAAAAACAAAAACTGGACTTAATCTGGACTTGTTTGGCTTTGTGCCTAGACAGCTTGCATTTCGTAAAAATAAAAAAGACTAGGACACCCCCTTCGTTTGATTTATGCTGCATCAGTCCCATAGAATGGGGTAGATAGGAGTTAATCAGTAATGGGAAGGCATTCATTTCAATATCTCTAAACGGTGACAATTGCTCAGTGTATTTGATTGAATTGATAGATACGAAACCCTCCCCATTCTTTGGATTTGCTCAATCAGATGAAAAAAAGACTTATCTTTTTTCCTAAGCTGATTAAAAGTTATTTTTAACTATCAAATTTTCTGGGAATAATGATGTCGAAAGGGGAACTTTCGAAATTTATTCGAAATTTCGAAAGATAAATAGTTTTAATCATTCCTTAGAAGCTGAATCTTTCTCTCCTATTAAGTCACGTGAAGATGCAGAATCAAAAAGAATTCGTTTATTCGTCTTATTGATTATTAATTATTATTTAATTATTTATATAAATTATTTATATAAATATATATATATTTATTAATAAATATTATAATGTTAATAATGGTAGACAAATTAATAATAATGTTATATAATAATAATGTTCTATCAAAGTGAACTTTCTCAACTGACTAAGACTCCGCTGTTCGATGAACAAAGTTAACTCCCTCAACTGACTAAAAATCGTATGTTCGATGAAGATGAAGTAAAATATTTCGACGTAATAATAGGGTTCTATAAATATAAAGTAACAGTTATACCTAGTGGAAAATATAAAGTGATACTTATAAATATTAGGAATGAGTTTTTACTAAGATTTCTTCGTCGAAATCTTTCTCCATCTCTATATTATTACCTAAAAGTTTTTGAGAAAAAGCTTACTCCACCTCTATTTATAGTATTTGTTATATCTATAGACCATAGCGTATGGCTAAGCATCATCCCAATCAAGGACTAGACTATAGATATAGAGAATACTATACATTATGGCGGATATACATCATCCCAATCAATGACTATTCATGATTCCATAATTGAATCAATTCCATACCGGTTCTTAGAGGAATGTGATGGTAAAACTTCGTTTGAAACGATGTGGTAGAAAGCAACGTGCGACTTGAAGGACACGATCCGTTGTGGATTTGTACATCCACCATTTTTTGTAGGAATGAAGGTGCTCTTAGCTCGACATCATTGGTTCTGTTTCACTAGAACCCCTCGTTTTTTGTTGTCTTGGAATGTAAATAGTCCATGATGGAGCTCGAGTAGAAAGTATTAATTTCTTTCTCAGGGCAAGGGTCTAGGGTTAATGCCAATCAATAAAAAAAATTGAAACAACTTCGTAAATATATCTTAGGTATGGAAATCGAAAGAATCCAATTCGAGCAAGTTTCAAATTACAAAATTTATTGGAATTGATCAAACTTTTTCGATCCAAAGTGTTTCACGAGGGAATCCACCATCTTGTAGGATTTTTTCATAGAAATCGCAAAAAGGGTATGTTGCTGCCATTTTGAAAGGATTAAAAAGCACCGAAGTAATGTTTAAACCCAATGATTAAAAATAAAATAAAACAAAGATAAAGGATCCCAGAACAAGGAAACACCTTTTTTATTGTCTTAATAACTGGATCAGACTGAAGAATCCAATTTTAAACGAGACAAACAAAAAAGGAGGAAAGACCGCTCAATAAATGAAATTGTCGAAAGATTTTCCTTTGAACTATTTGAAAGTTATCCAACTTGAGTTATGAGAATACAAATGATTTCTTTTTCATTTTAAGTTTTAAGGAAGAACGAAGAAAAAACGACTTACATCTTTAATTACTTTGATCATTTTATGGATCCAGTTGTCATTTCTTAGATAGAATTCCATAGAGAGACAAATCAATCATTTTTCTCGAGCCGTACGAGGAGAAAGCTTCCTATACGTTTCTAGGGGGGGTGTTGTTCATCTATATCTATCCCAATGAGCCGTCTATCGAATCGTTGCAATTGATGTTCGATCCCGAAGAGAAGGAAAAGATCTTCAGAAAGTAGGTTTTTATGATCCGATAAAGAATCAAACTTATTTAAATGTTCCTGCTATTTTATATTTCCTTGAAAAAGGGGCTCAACCTACAGAAACTGTTCAGGATATTTTAAAGAAGGCAGAGGTTTTTAAGGAACTTCGTCCTACGAAACTCAATTAAGGAAATAAATTAAGGAAATACAAAAAAGGGGGTAGTGATTTGTATATAACTTTGGATGACTTTTCT